CAAATTCTGAGGAGTAGGTATCAATTTATGCCTAATTGCTCCGGAGATAGTTCCCTTAACTACATTTTCTAAACGAGCCAGAGCCAACCCGAGCTGGTCTTGTAAAAGATCCGCTACAGAGCGAATACGTTTATTTTTCAAATGATTCATATCATCAAGTGTACCCATTCCAAATTTCATCCCAATCAAATGATCGGCAGCTGCTAATATATCTCGTGGTAACAAAAATATATTGTTCTGAGGTATATTAAGATTCAGTCTCCAATTAATATTTCGGCGACCAATCCTTCCTAATTCACACCTTTGGTGAAAGAATTTTTTTTGTAATTCCTTACATAAGGATTCAGAAAATATTGGATCCCCACCTACACAAGAAAATTGTTGATAAAACTCCAAAATAGCATTTTCTTTTGACCCAATTTTTTTTTTCTCCTTATCGGTCAAGAAAGATAAGAAAATTTCAGGGTAGCAAACATTCTCTAGAATTTCTCGTAGATTCGAACCCATAGCTGATGATAGAACTAGAATAGATATTTTCTGTTTCCTACTCACCCGAGCCCATATTCTTGCTTTTTTATCAATCTCTAATTCTAACCTGCCTCCCCAATCTGATATTATGGTGCCGGTATAGACCGAAATCCCGTTATGATCCAATTCTGACTGGTAATAGATACCAGGACTTTGCAATATTTGATTGATCACAATTCTGTATATTCCGTTTACTATAGAAGTTCCAAGGGAATTCATTAAAGGAATGTTTCCAATAAAAATTCTTTGTTCTTGCATATTCCTACTGGTTTTCCAAATTAATCCCGCGGATACATATAATTCAGAAGAATATGTAAGTGATTCATAGACAGCATCTCGTTCTTTTATCAGAGGTTCTACCAATTGATATGTTTCCACAAATAATTGAAATTCAATTTCGTGATCTATATCTTCAATTTTTGGAAACTTAGAAAGTTCTTCTATTAAACCCTGATCAATAAACCGATAAAACCCTTCAAATTGTATCTGATTAAATCCGGGTATTGTAGATGTTCCCTCTTTTCCATCCCCAAGCATCTTTTTTGAATTTCCCATTTATCCGTTTATTGAAAAAATCCCATCCCATCTCTCATTCTTCACCGAATCATATCCATAGAATTCGATCTAGCAATAATGGAATTTCTATTCTGTTTACTGAATCACATGAAATTTTATCCAACTCCAAGATATATGGAATGTATGAAATACGTATGAACGGAGACTAGATTCAATTGGAATTTTTTATAAGAAATAGATCCAAATGGAACAGAATTGAGAAATACCACTGGAACTTACGGAGTTTTGTAAAGACTAGAAAAAAAGTAATTTCATTTTCACCTATGATATTACATATTCCAATTCGATTGCATACCATAAAAAATGTATTCATCATTGGATCTGTTCGAGCAGATAAACATATAATAAATAGAAAACTTTTTTTTTAACCACGTTACTTTTTCATGTATTTGTAATTCATTGTTCAAAAAAATATTTGCAGAAAAGAGATTGATTTTTACCTATTTTGAATAGAATAGTTAGAATATCATTGCATTGAAGTAGGTAAGAAAACTTGTGTTTTTTTATTTATTAATTTTTTTTATTATTAAAATAAAAAAGAATGCACAGATATATATGTCTCTTTTTCTTCTTTTATTGTGGTACAGTTAGTTCTATTTAGGACAGCACATGCTGTGCTCTATCAAAAAGGAAATTTTCTCTTCAAGGTATTCAATGCAAAATTGAAATATAAAAATTGATTGAGAATTACTCCTCAAAAGCATCCCTAGAGAGATAAAATACCCCATTATAGAGCTATAACTCTATAACGTATGTTCTGATTCTGGGGTTTACATATACTCATCATTACTGTTATAATTGAAATTGAAGAAGATTTCTTTTTAATTGAAAAAACTCAATATAGATTAGTTATAAATCCATTTCTAATGATTTTCTTAATATTATTAGAAATAAAAAAATGTAGATTTTAATTTTAATTCAAAAATGGTCATGAATTTACAGTCAATAGTTAATGGTTCTGGTTTGTACTGGATTCTATATTTTGTGACTGAAAATCTATATATATATTTTTTTCGGAGTTGAAAAAAAAAAAAAAGAAAATTGGAATCTAGTTTCTATGGTTTTGGCGGCATGGCCGAGTGGTAAGGCGGGGGACTGCAAATCCTTTTTCCCCAGTTCAAATCCGGGTGCCGCCTCAACAACAGACTTTAAATCCCCTATTATAACAAACGTAGGAAAAGACTCTTGATACTTTCTTTTCGTTATTCTAAGCCCCTGGCTCTCGAGGTTCTATTCTCTAACCTAAAGTTTTGCCTATCAGATTCAAGGAAAACTTAAAGTAGTGTAGGGAAATCCGTAAATCTTTACTTGCCACTACTAATTTAGTTCCACTTACTGAGTCTTCAATTAGATTGGATAGCCAGAGAGGGAATTAAATTAATAGTTATAGTTTTGGAAAGGACCTAAGATACTTTGGATACAGACTCATGAAAGTCTCGGAATGCTCAGACATTCAATCAATATTAGATTAGATGAAGAATTGCCTTTCATTTTACTTCCAAAAATAAAAAACGATAAAAGAAAGAAAAAGTCTTATTCTTTCTACATGTGAGTCAGATTCCTTGGATATGTGAGTCAGATTCCTTGGATACTTCGAAAAGTGTCCGTTTGCTTGTGTTTACATCTTGTTGATTCTACTACAAATTCTATAATAAGAATAACTCATTATAAGATAAGTGGATTTTTTGGAGTAGTTCATCAATGGTGACCAAATACCTCTCCCTTTTTTTGACTCTGCACCAGTGATTTCACTATTATTAGTGAACAATAATGGAATAGTTTCTTCATATTCATAGAAATAGGGGACAGAATTCACATGGATATAGTAAGTCTCGCATGGGCTGCTTTAATGGTAGTTTTTACATTTTCCCTCTCTCTCGTAGTGTGGGGAAGAAGTGGACTCTAGAAATACTTCTAATTGCGGTAATAATCAAACTCTATCAACCTGTATCAATTGTTTGAGTTTTCTATACCGTTCGGCAATTTTTTTTTAAGATTTTTTTTTAGAAATTGGATTTATGTTTTGTTTTATTGACTCATTTTCTAGTTTTATATCAGGGTTTACACGGTTAACCATTCATGGCGTAACCCCTTTCGAAATCTGAAGAAGCTTCCATCGAATTGGGATTATCTGTATTAAATGGATCAAACAAACAAATGAAATTGAGAAAGTATGTACATACATTTCATATTCTATTTAATTTATATTGACGTTTATAAAGAAAAAGAGAGATATAGGTGGATTCCTTTATATTAAGATATTTCACTTGTATCTTTATACATTACAATAACCAAAATGGCTAGTATGGTAGAAAGAGATCTCTTTCTACCATACTAGCGGGCCCCTTAGGATACTACTACTGAGTCTAATGCATTCCTTTCATTTAAGACGAGAAATTGAAATCTTTTTTTTTCATTGATAGTAAAATTGTATTCAAATTAATCATTTTGACTAACCGTTTTTACGTAAATTATAAGCAAAAAAGCAGTAGGAACGAGAATGAAGAGTGCAGTAGCAATAAATGCAAGAATATTGACTTCCATAATTTAATCGTTTATTATTATTTTTTTTTCTTTGGAATATCTCGGGATTTAATCCCATAGAGATGAGAAATCTTTCGCTTGTAAACTCACTCAGATGAATTAGATTTCGATGATATCGAATGAAAGAAATATCATGAATAACAATATCAGAGCTATAAAATCGATTCATCGTCAAGAATTTAATAGTATAACATAGGAAGATCTTTTATCCACACCGAATACATAATGAGATTCCTGATCCAATCAAAAAATATTTATTTATGATTCTTTTTCCCGGCTTTCTTTTCTACAACCTAGTAGTTTACTTTCCTTGTACAATCATCTGATGAAGTATCATAAAAAAACCTTTTCTACTTCGATTCTTTACAAAAATAGTTTCTAAAGAACCTTAAATAAACAATAGAAATCAAATAGAGAAAAAAAGTACGAAGTTCAATTTGAAATTAAAAAAAATTTAAAGGGTCTATCATCTTTTTGGAAAACAAAGAAAGGAAATGTGACAAAGACGAGTCCCAGTAAAAAAACGAAAATATTCCAAAAAATTAACGAGTTAATTTTTCTTACGAGTTTTTTCTTCGACATCGACTCTAATCTTTAAAAAGAGCATATTCATCAGGGAAGACGCATTTTATCTTGATTTTTAAAATATCCTCTTTCCTTGGTTGGATTCGAACTATTTAAAATTCCTTGACTTCATAGAAAGAAAAGTATATATAGGTACTCTTGGCAAATGTATTATACGCTATCCTATTCCATTTTCCTACACGAATTAATGGGAGATCAGTTGACAAAAAGCGGAAACCCCATACAGTATCTCTTTCTTGAAGTGTTGAATGCTCTCAATAATTATAATTAATTTACATATGTCTCTCTACCCTAGTTAAAATAATCGACTTTTGCTTTATGAAAAAAGAAAAATAAAACAAAAAGATAAATGAAACCATTTTCATCCCCTTGCCCCGAAACAAAAAGGGGAGTTGATGTATTGAATCCGCCGGGACTGACGGGGCTCGAACCCGCAGCTTCCGCCTTGACAGGGCGGTGCTCTGACCAATTGAACTACAATCCCATGGAAATCAAGTGGGTAGCTTACATATTCCTTCTTATGATTTCATTTTAATCATTTCAATTTTAGATTCAAATTTTTGTTTTGTAACAAAGTTTCAAAGTCACAAGTGATATATTGATATCTATATGGATATCACTGTAATGAGAGCAAGACGGATTACTGGGTAATCCTTGCATTATTATCAAATCGATTGATAATCTATTTTTTTTGTAAAAAAATAGATTATTTTCTCGACTCTGTTCATTAAAGTTTATATTTAAAGGATCCATATCGAAATCCTTAG